GTTGGGATTTTGGTTAATGGATGATTGATGTTTTTTGATCATGCTTTGTATTTTAGTTTGGTTTTTTGGGTGGGGAAAATAGGAAAGGGTAGGGCGAATTCTGTAATTTGTTTGGGAAAATTTATGGTGTGATGATGATGGTGACGATTATGTGTCTTTCTATTAGAAAAAGGGGAGGAAAGTTAGTTGATGATGAATTGATGATGAATGTTTTGGAAAATGTAGGAAAATATGGTTTGTTTTTTTGATAAAAAAAACAAAAAATGTCAAGATAAAAAAAAGATGATGCGTAAAGCAAGGTTTAAATGAAAGTTCCTAGAACTTTAAATAATTACTAATATGTCCGGCAACCATTACACTATCTGTTGTCTAGAGGTAGGTAGCGCGCCCTCCATGAATGGGGTCAAAGTGCATCAGTGCCAAGTTTGCGACGACCTTATCCGTCAAACCATGACATTCTGGGTGTTGGGGGATTCATATGTTCGGCGGTCATGTGATGGACATGTCAAGAGAAAGATATCACCTGCTCTGCACTTGAGGGGCTTATTGAAGAGACGCTAAAAGAAAACAAGTGTAGGAGGTCGGTATGCCGAGGTAAAGAGATTAGGGAGGAATATTCAACCGACCACTTGTATCTGTGAAGAGCAAGGGAGACGGAGTGGTGTAGGCTATGATCCTGAAGTTACAACCAATAGCGCAAAAGAGCATTTGGAGGCTAGTTATGCGCCTGAGGGCAATAACCTAATTCACCCATACGTTGAGTAGCTCGGTTCTCGTGAGAAGCGCGATCAATAGATAACCATGTTCTCTGGCTTGGGAGTGCTTGAAGGCTGTTGGAAGAGCATTTACCTAGGAGGTGGGCGAATTCAGTAGACTAGGGGAATTCAAAGGTGTACAGGGACATTCCTCGTTTCCGGGGTTGGAGGTGTGCATAGTAGATAGTTGTCTGGCTTATGGGTAACGCTTGCGGCTTGGCCTTAGGTAGGAGCACTTGGGTTATATGGTACCTGAAGCAAGAATGTGTCTAGAGGTAACACGGACCGAATATCACCCGTTTTGGAGATAATGTTTGGGCATTTTGTGGAGAGACATAGCGTATGATGTGGGCTATCCTACATTTCATGGACTGTCTGATGGGGCAAAGAATGTAATGCATATTATACATACCCTGAAAAACATGAAGAAAACATGTGGGGGGGGGAAGGGGGGGTGGATAAAGGACAGAGTGAGGCGTTCCTGTAGTTAAATTTTATAACAGCGGCTTTTCAGGCCGCGGATCTCGGAGAGAGGCTGGGCAGGAACTTATGATAGAATTTGTTTTGTTTATAGGGGTATGTTTTGCTTTGGGGGGATTGGCGGTTGCATCTAATCCGTCTCCGTATTATGGGGTGTTAGGATTGGTTGTGGCGGCTGTTGCTGGGTGTGGATGATTAGTGAGTTTGGGGGTTTCTTTTGTGTCCTTGGTACTTGTTATGGTGTATCTAGGGGGTATGTTAGTGGTTTTTGTTTATTCGGTCTCATTGGCAGCGGATCCTTATCCTGAGTCTTGGGTGAGTTGAGGGGTCGTAGGTTATGGTTTTGGGATAGGTTTGGTTGTGCTAATTGGGCTTGTTGCTGGAGGTATGTTGGGACTGGTGGTGGATGAGGGGACGGTGAATAATGGGGGATTATTGTCGGTTCGGTCAGATTTTGTTGGGGTTGGTATGCTTTATTCAGAGGGGGTTGGGTTGCTTTTGATTGGGGGGTGAGGCCTGTTGTTGACTTTGTTTGTGGTGTTAGAGCTTGTGCGGGGTCTGTCTCGGGGAGCGATTCGGGCTGTTTAGGGGATGGGGGGGGGGGGTGTCAGGAGGTAGTTTAGTCTAAAATGCCAGCTTTGGGAGTTGGAGATGAAGGTTTAATTCCTTTCTTCCTGATTGGGTAACTCTAAGAAGGGGTTTAGTCTTCAATCTTTGGTTTACAAGACCAATGTTTTTATAAACTATTAGAGTTAATTAGAGCTTTAGTAGTTTGTTCTCTAGGATGGCTGCGAGGGGGAATAGGATTAGGATGATTGTGAAGTAGGAGAGCGAGGCTAGTTGGCCGATGATAATGAATGGGTGTTCTACTGGTTGGCTTCCCACTCAGGTTAGGACTAGGACGTTTGCAACTAGGGCTCAGAAGAGGATTTGTGAGATAGGGCGGAAGGTTATTGATCGTAGTTTGGATGTATGAAGTAGGGGTAGGAGGAATAGTACGAGGATAGAGGCGGCTAGGGCTAGTACGCCACCTAGTTTGTTGGGGATGGATCGGAGGATGGCGTATGCGAATAGGAAGTATCATTCAGGTTTGATATGTGGAGGTGTTACTAGGGGGTTAGCAGGTGTAAAGTTTTCTGGGTCGCCTAGTGAGTTAGGGGAGAATAGGGCTAGTGAGACAAGTAGGGCAAGCATTATTGCAAATCCTAGGATGTCTTTGATGGTGTAGTAAGGGTGGAATGGAATTTTGTCACAGTCTGAGGGAATTCCTATTGGGTTGTTTGATCCTGTTTCATGTAGGAAGGTGAGGTGAACTAGTGTGAGGCCTACGATGACGAAGGGGAGGAGGAAGTGAAGGGCGAAGAATCGGGTTAGGGTGGGGTTGTCTACGGAGAATCCCCCTCAGGCTCATTCGACTAGTGTTTGGCCAATGTAGGGGATTGCTGAGAACAGGTTTGTAATGACGGTAGCTCCTCAGAAGGATATTTGTCCTCATGGTAGGACGTATCCTACGAAGGCGGTTGCTATAAGGGTTAGTAGGAGGATGACTCCGACGTTTCAGGTTTCTTTGTTTAGGTATGAGCCGTAGTAGATTCCTCGGCCAATGTGAAGGTAGATGCAGATGAAGAAGAATGAGGCTCCATTAGCATGTAGATTTCGAATTAGTCAGCCATATTGGACATCTCGGCACATGTGGGCGACGGAGGAGAAGGCTAGGTTGGTGTCTGCTGTGTAGTGTGTGGCTAGTAGTAGGCCGGTGACAATTTGAGTGATGAGGCAGATACCTAGTAGGGATCCGAAGTTTCATCATGTTGAGATGTTTGATGGTGTAGGGAGGTCGATTAGAGCATCGTTGATGATCTTTAGGATTTGGTGGTTTTTACGAAGATTGGGTGCCATTGGTGGTTTCTGTAGGTGGATATGAGGAAAATGATGATAGATAGGGCGAATGATCCTAAGTAGGCTTTAATGAGGCCGGAGTGGAAGGAGGTTATGGTTTTGGTTATTATTAGTTGTAGATGGGCTAGTCCTTCTGGTCCTAGGATTTTGTATCAGGAGAGGTCGATTAGGTGGGAGGCAATGTTTTGGCCTCCGCTGAGGAAGTTGGTTATGTGTAGGCGGTGAATTAGGGGGTTAAAGTATCCTAGTGATGTGGAGAAGTTTGAGAATGGGGTTTGTTTTGTGAGGATAAGGGTTTGGGTTATTTTTGAGATTTCTAGTGCTAAGGCAATACCTAGGGCTGTCACTATTAGGGCGGTTATTTTGATGGAAGTTGGTATGGTTATTGTGGGGGTTTTTGTAGGGATGATGAACGAGGTGAGGATAAATCCTGCTAGGATGCTTCCTAATGCGAGGCGGGTGATTGGGGAGGTTACTGCAGGGTTATTTTCGTTTATTGGGTTTAGAGGCGAGATTCGAGTGAAACCGGTTTGAACTAGTACGGTTATGCGGATTGTGTAAACTGCGGTGAATGAGGTGGCGAGCAGTGTTAGGAGGAGGGCTCAGGTGTTTAGGTAGGATGTGTTTAGGCTTTCGATGATTTGGTCTTTTGAGTAGAATCCGGCTAAGAATGGTGTTCCCATTAGGGCGAGGTTGCCGATGGTGAGGCATGAGGTGGTTGTGGGTATTATTTTTTGAAGGCCGCCTATTTTTCGGATGTCCTGTTCTCCGTTTAGGCAGTGGATGATTGAGCCTGAACATAGGAACAGCATAGCTTTGAAGAATGCGTGGGTAGAGATGTGGAGGAAGGCTAGTTCTGGTAGGTTTAGTCCGATTGTGACTATTATGAGGCCTAGTTGGCTTGAGGTGGAGAAGGCAATGATTTTTTTGATGTCGTTCTGGGTTAGGGCGCAGGTGGCTGCGAATAGTGTGGATAGTGCACCTAGGCAGAGACATAGTGTTAAAGCGGTTTGATTGTTGTTGAATAGGGGGTGGGTTCGAATTAGTAGGAAAATTCCCGCTACTACTATTGTGCTGGAGTGGAGTAAGGCTGATACGGGGGTCGGGCCTTCTATAGCGGCGGGTAGCCATGGGTGTAGGCCGAATTGGGCTGATTTGCCGGTTGCGGCTAGGATTAGGCCTAGCAGGGGTAGTGTAGGGGTTTGGGATGGGGTAGAGAGTTGTTGGATTTCTCAGGTGTTTATAGTGGAGGCCAGTCAGGCTATACATAGGATGAGGCCGATGTCTCCGACTCGGTTGTAGAGTACGGCTTGTAGGGCGGCAGTGTTGGCTTCTGCTCGTCCATGTCATCAGCTGATTAGTAGGAAGGATATGATTCCGACTCCTTCTCACCCGATGAATAGGACGAATAGGTTGTTGGCGATGATTAGGATAAGTATTGCGATTAGGAAGAATAATAGGAAGGTGAAGAATTTTGTGATGTATGGGTCTGAGGCTATGTATCATGTTGCGAATTGTAGGATTGATCATGATACGAATAGTGCGATGGGGAAGAAGGTGAGTGAGTAGAAGTCTATTTTTAGGCTGATTGGGATTTTAAAGTTTATGATGTACTTTCATTCTCATAGGGTGACTAGGCTTTCTGTGCCTGAGTGGATGAAGATTGCTATAGGGATTAAGCTGATTAGAAAGGAGGTTTTGACTGTGTTTGTGATGATCTCGGGGGTATTTTTGAGGTGGGAGGATAGAAGTGGGAATAGGATAGGGGTGGATAATGTGAGTAGGGTTAGGAGTATGAATGTATTTAGGACTATTGATAGGTCCATTACTTTCACTTGGATTTGCACCAAGATGAGTGGTTCCTAAGACCATTGGATTACTATTATCCTTTGAAAGTAAGGGGACTGAGGTTTTATACTCAGATTCGAGAGTTAGCAGTTCCCGTTGGTTTAACCTCCCCTCGGCAGGTAAGAAGAGTTTAACTTCTATTTTTAGAATCACAGTCTAATGTTTTGGTTTAAACTATACTTGCATACGGGTACGCCAGAAATTAGTTCGGGTTTCAGGATTAAGAGTAGTATGGGGATCATGTGTAGGGATATTAGTAGATGTTCTCGTGTAGAGGAGTTTTGGATGGAGGTGATATGGGATGGTAGTGGGCCTCGTTGTGTTATTATGAGTATGTATAGGGTGTATGAGGCGGTTAGTAGGATTGCGGCTCCTGTTAGGATGATTGTGAAGGCAGATCAGTTGAAGAGAGCGATTACGATGGTTAGTTCTGCTATAAGGTTCGTTGTTGGGGGGAGGGCTATGTTTGTTAGGTTAGCAAGGAGTCATCAGGTGGCTATCAGTGGCAGTAGGGGTTGTAGACCTCGTGTAAGTAGGAGGATTCGGCTGTGGGTTCGTTCGTAGTTGGTGTTGGCTAAGCAGAATAGTATTGAAGAGGTTAGTCCATGTGAGATTATGAGGATTATTGCTCCTGAAAATGCTCATTGGGTTTGGATTATGGTTGCGGCTACTACTAGTCCTATGTGACTGACAGAGGAGTAAGCGATTAATGATTTGAGGTCAATTTGTCGCAGACAGATGGCGCTGGTTATTAGTGCTCCTCAGAGTGCTAGGGTGATGAATGGGTAGTGCAGGTTGTTTGATGTTGGGTTTACTAGAATAGTGACTCGTATAATGCCGTATCCTCCTAGTTTTAGCAGTAGAGCAGCTAGTAGTATGGAGCCGGCGATGGGGGCTTCTACGTGAGCTTTGGGCAGTCATAGGTGTAGTCCGTATAGGGGGGCTTTAACCATGAAGGCTATTATCAGGGCTAGGCTTACGGCTAAGCTGGATCAAGAGGAGTCTAGTGGCGGGCGTGATAGTTTTAGTATGGGGAGGTAGAGTGTTCCGATTTGGTTTTGTAGGTGTAGGATGGCGATTAGCAGGGGTAAGGAGCTGGCTAGGGTGTAAAATAGTAGGTAGATGCCAGCGTTTAGGCGTTCTGGCTGGTTGCCTCATCGGGTGATGAGAATTAGGGTGGGGATTAGGGTTGCTTCGAATGCGATGTAGAAGAGTATGAGTTCTGAGGCTGAAAAGGCTAGGAGGATGAATAATTGGGCTAGAATTACTGTTGTGGCAAAGATTCGTTTGCGGATGGGGGGTTCTGGTTCTAGGTGGTTTTGGCTTGCTATGATCATGAGGGGTAATAGTCAGCATGAGAGGACCAGTAGTGGGGAGGAGATTTGGTCGATGGAGGTTCAGGGGGTTAAGCCTTTGTTTGGGTAGTAGGTTGGTGTGAGTCATTGTAGGCTGCAGGTGGCGATTAGTAGGCTATATAGTGTGGTATTGGTTCATAGGTGTTTGAGGGGGGAAAGGAAAGTTAGGGGTAGGAGTATAGCAGTTGGAATGATGATTTTTAGCATTGTAGGAGATTGAAGTTGTGTAGGTGGTCTGAGCCGTGGGTTCGGGTGGAGGCTACCAGTAGGGCTAGTCCTGTGCCTGCTTCGCAAGCAGAGAATGTTAGTATGATGATTGGTAGAATGGTAGAGGATGGTGATTGTATGTGGATGGGTCATATGGCTAGTGCGACGTATATGGATAGCATCATGCTTTCTAGGCAGAGTAGGGCTGAGATTAGGTGAGTTCGGTGGAAGGCTAATCCTAGGGCGCTTAGGGTGAAGGCTGAGTAGAAGCTTAGGTGTAGGTAGGACATAAAGAAAGTTATAGGGTGTGAGCTATAATTTGTTGAGTCGAAATCAACCGTCTTGGTTAGACTAACTTTCTTTTATTCGGCTCATTCTAGTCCACCTTGGATTCATTCGTAGATCAGTCCTAGTGTTAGGATGAGGATGAGGGAGGAGGTTCATATTAGGGTGGTGGTAGGGGACTGTAGTTGAGTGGCTCATGGTAGTGGGAGGAGTAAGGCGATTTCTAGGTCGAATAAGAGGAATGGAATGGCTACTAGGAAGAAGCGGATGGAGAAGGGAAGTCGGGCGGACCCTAGGGGGTCGAATCCGCATTCGTATGGGGATAGTTTTTCCGGGTCGGGATTCATTTGGGCGAGTCAGAAGTTTAGTATGGTTAGGAGGATGCTTAGGGTTAGTGATAGAGTTAATATGAACAGGATTATGTTAATTACTCTTCTCTGGGTTTAAACCAGATTCTAAGGATTGGAAGTCGATTGTAATTTATATACTAGAAGAGTAGGATCCTCATCAGTAGATAGAGATATAGAGGAATAGTCATACGACGTCTACGAAGTGTCAGTATCAGGCAACAGCCTCGAACCCAAAGTGGTGGTTTGGTGTGAAGTGGTACTTGATTAGGCGTAGGAGGCATACTAGTAGGAAGATGGAGCCGATGATTACGTGTAGACCGTGGAATCCAGTAGCGACAAAGAAGGTGGATCCGTAGACTCCGTCTGCGATGGAGAAGGGTGCTTCGTAATATTCCATGGCTTGGAGGGCGGTGAAGTAGAATCCTAGGAGGACTGTTAGGGATAGAGCATGGATTGCTTGTTTTCGGCTAGCTTCTGTGATGCTATGGTGGGCTCAGGTGACGGTAACTCCTGAGGCTAGGAGGATTGCAGTGTTTAGGAGTGGGACATCTATGGGATTTAGGGGTTTGATTCCTACAGGTGGTCATTGTCCTCCTAGTTCTGGTGTTGGGGCTAGGCTTGAGTGGAAGAAGGCTCAGAAAAAGCCTAGGAAGAAGAAGGCCTCAGATGTAATAAATAAGGCTATTCCGTAGCGTAGGCCTTTTTGTACGGTAGGGGTGTGGTGACCTTGGAATGTGCTTTCTCGTACAATGTCGCGTCATCATTGAAACATGACTAGGAGAGTGGAGAGTAGGCCTAGGATCAGGAGTCGGGGGGAGTTGTAGTGGAATCATATTGTTAGTCCTGAGGTGGTGAGGAGGGCGGCGGCTGCTCCTAGGATAGGTCAAGGGCTGGGGTCAACTATATGATAAGAATGTGCTTGGTGTGCCATTGTGTGTTAGATGTTTTCTTGTAGGTAGAGGCTTAGTAGTAGGACAAAGACGTAGGCTTGGATTATTGCTACCGCTACTTCTAGGATTGTTAGTAGGAAGAGAACTAGTAGGGTTAGGAGGGATACTATTGGTATTGTGGTAAATAGGGCGGTTGTGGCAGTGGAGATGAGTTGGATAAGTAGATGACCTGCTGTGAGGTTAGCTGTTAGGCGCACTCCTAGGGCTAGGGGTCGGATGAGTAGGCTTGTTGTTTCGATTAAGATTAGGGCGGGAATTAGGGGGGTGGGAGTGCCTTCTGGGAGGAGGTGTCCTAGTGAGGCGGAGGGTTGGTTTCGTAGGCCTGTTAGGAGGGTGGCGAGTCATAGGGGGAAGGCTAGTGCTAGGTTTATGGAGAGTTGGGTGGTTGGGGTGAATGTGTAGGGTAGTAGGCCTAGGAGGTTAATGAGTAGGAGGAAGATTATTAGAGATGTCAGGATTAGGGCCCATTTATGTCCTTTTTTATCTAGTGGTATTATTAATTGTTTTGTGACTAAGTTGATGAATCATAGTTGGAGGGTGGAGAGTCGGTTGGTGATTCATCGGTTGTCTAGGGAGGGTAGTAGGAGGGCTGGGAATGTTATTGAAATGAGAATTAGTGGGATTCCTAGGAGAGATGGGCTTGAAAATTGGTCGAAGAAGCTTAAGTTCATGGTCAGGTTCAGGGAGTAGTACTTGGGGCGATGGGGGGTTTATTGGATGGGGGATTTATTGTTACAAATGTTAGGAGTTTTGGCTGAATGATTAAGGAGAAGGTGAGTCATGAAGTAAGCATGATAAAAAATCAGGGGTTTGGGTTTAGTTGTGGCATATCATTAAGGAGGGAGCTCCCTCTTTCTTTAGCTTAAAAGGCTAATGCTGATTCATAGCTTCTTAATGATTAGGATGTAATAAGAGAGGATCAGCTTTCGAAGTTGGCGAGTGGAGTGGATTCTACCACAATTGGCATGAAGCTGTGGTTGGCTCCGCAGATCTCTGAGCATTGTCCGTAGAAAACTCCAGGTCGGGAGGCAAGGAATGAAGTTTGGTTGAGGCGTCCTGGGATGGCGTCAGTTTTTACGCCTAGGCTGGGGACAGCTCATGAGTGTAGGACGTCGTCAGCGGTGACGATGACTCGGATGGTTGAGCTTATAGGTACGACGACACGGTGGTCAACTTCTAGTAAGCGGAAGTGTCCTAGGGGTAGGTCTGCTGTTGGGATTATGTAGGAGTCAAATGTGAGGTCTTTGAGGTCAGTGTATTCGTAGGTTCAGTATCATTGGTGGCCGATGGCTTTTAGGGTGAGGTCGGGTTCGTTGATCTCGTCCATTATGTAGAGGATTCGTAGGGATGGTAGGGCGAGTGTTACCAGCACTATGGCTGGGAGGATGGTTCAAACAAGTTCGATTTCTTGTGCGTCGACTGTGCTTGATGAGAGTTTTTCTGTTAGCATGTGGGTTAGCAGGTAGAGGACTAGGCTGCAAATTGCTAGTGCGACTATTAGGGCGTGGTCGTGGAATCCTATAAGTTCTTCTATAATGGGGGAGGAGGCGTCTTGGAAGTTGAGTTGTGAGTGGTTAGCCATGTTTGAGTAGAGATGTGCTGGATTTTAACCTGCAATTTAGTCTTGACAAGGCTATGTAATTTTTTTACTAACATCTCTTTATGAGAAAGAAGCATAAGTGGCCTATGCGGTTGGCTTGAAACCAACATATGGGGGTTCGATTCCTTCCTTTCTTGGACTTGGACAAAGGCGGGTTCTTCAAAGGTGTGGAACGGTGGAGGGCAGCCGTGGATTCATTCGACGTTGGTGCTTGTTAGTTCTGGTTGTAGGACTTTACGTTTTGATGCGAAGGCTTCTCAGATGATGAAGACTAGCATGATTACGGCTGTTAGGGAGATGAGGGATCCTACTGAGGAGATAGTATTTCATAGTGTATAGGCGTCTGGGTAGTCTGAGTATCGTCGTGGCATGCCGGCTAGGCCTAGGAAATGTTGGGGGAAGAAGGTGAGGTTAACACCTACGAATATTACGCCAAAGTGTGTTTTAGCTCATGTTGAGTGGAGGGTGTAGCCGGTGAAGAGTGGGAATCAGTGCGTGAATCCTGCTAGGATTGCAAAGACTGCTCCTATTGATAGGACGTAGTGGAAGTGGGCTACTACGTAGTAGGTGTCATGTAGTGCAATGTCTAGTGAGGAATTTGCTAGGACGATTCCTGTTAGTCCTCCGATGGTGAATAGGAAGATAAATCCTAAGGCTCATAGTATTGGGGGGTCTCATTTGATTGTGCCTCCGTGAAGTGTGGCTAGTCAGCTGAACACTTTGATGCCTGTTGGGATAGCGATGATCATGGTAGCAGATGTAAAGTATGCTCGTGTATCAACGTCCATTCCTACTGTGAATATATGGTGGGCTCAGACGATGAAGCCTAAGAATCCAATAGACAGCATGGCTCATACTATTCCTATGTATCCGAATGGTTCTTTTTTTCCTGCGTAGTAGGTTACGACGTGGGAGATGATTCCGAATCCTGGAAGGATTAGGATGTATACTTCGGGATGACCAAAGAATCAGAATAGATGTTGATATAGCACAGGGTCTCCTCCTCCTGCGGGATCGAAGAAGGTGGTGTTGAGGTTGCGGTCTGTGAGAAGCATTGTGATTCCTGCGGCAAGGACTGGCAGGGATAGAAGGAGGAGTACTGCAGTAATTAGGACGGATCATACGAATAGGGGGGTTTGGTATTGTGATAGGGCGGGTGGTTTTATATTGATTGCTGTTGTGATGAAGTTGATTGCTCCTAGGATTGAAGAGATACCAGCTAGGTGAAGTGAGAAGATTGCCAGGTCTACTGAGGCTCCAGCGTGGGCTAGGTTGCCGGCTAGTGGGGGATATACGGTTCATCCTGTACCTACTCCTGCTTCTACTGTAGAGGATGCTAGTAGGAGGAGGAATGATGGGGGAAGTAGTCAAAAGCTTATGTTATTTATTCGAGGGAATGCTATGTCGGGGGCTCCAATTATTAGGGGAACTAATCAGTTTCCGAATCCTCCGATTATAATTGGCATAACTATGAAGAAAATTATTACGAAAGCATGGGCCGTGACAACTACGTTGTAGACTTGGTCGTCTCCTAGAAGGGCTCCGGGTTGGCCTAGCTCTGCTCGGATGAGGAGGCTCAGGGCGGTACCCACTATTCCGGCTCATGCGCCGAAAATTAGGTATAGGGTTCCGATATCTTTGTGGTTGGTTGAGAATAATCATCGGTTTACGAATGTCACAGGTAAGATGGCTGAGTGTATAAGCGTTAGGCTGTAGTCCTTTTTACAGAGGTTCAATTCCTCTTCTTATCGGCTCTGTAGTGAAGTTCATGGTGAGTTGCAAGCTCATCGATGTGCATTAAACATGTACCGGAGTCTTAGGCAGAAGCCTGTTGGTTTGGGCATATAGCTGTTAACTATAGTGTTATGGGATCGAAGCCCATCTGTCTAGTGGGTGGAAGGTCCTAGCTTAATTAAAGCACCTGAGTTGCATTTAGGGGATGCAGGGTAGCAGCCTGCGGACTTTAGCAGAAACTAAGAGAGTTTAACTCTTGTTTAAGGCTTTGAAGGCCTTCGGTTTAAATTGATCCTAAGTTTCTTAAACGATTGCGATGAGTATGGGAGAGATGGGGAGGAGGATGACGGACATGGTGGTTAAGGCAGCGATTAGGATGCTGGTTGGTTTGTTAGTGCGTCATTGTTTCATATGGTTTGTGGTGTGAGGAGGAAGTGTGATTGTTGTACAGTATGTGAGTCGGAGGTAGAAGAATAGGCTTAGTAGAGAGAGGAGGGAGATGAGTGTGGCTGCTGGGGCTATATCTTGTTTAGTTAATTCTTGAATGATGAGTCATTTAGGTAAGAATCCTGTTAGTGGAGGGAGGCCTGCAAGGGAGAGTAGGGTGAGGAGTAGTATTGCGTTTAGTGATGGGACTTTGGTTCATGCGGTTATTAGGGTAGATAGTTTTAGTACTTTTATTGAGTTCAGGGTGAGGAAAACAGCTGCAGTTATTATGGTGTATAGATAGAAGTTGAGGAGGGTAAGTTTGGGGTTGTAGATGACAATGATTGCTATTCAGCCTAGGTGAGAGATAGAGGAAAAGGCCAGGATCTTTCGGATCTGTGTCTGGTTTAGTCCTATTCATCCTCCCAGGGCTGTTGAAAGAATGGCTATAGCGGTTAGGAGTGTGGGGTTCAGTGAGTGGGAGGTTATGTATAGTAGTGCGATTGGAGGAAGTTTCATGATAGTAGATAGGAGGAGGCCTGTAGTGAGAGGAGAGCCTTGCAGTACTTCTGGGAATCAGAAGTGGAATGGGGCTAGGCCCAGTTTTATTGCGATCGCTGAAGTTAGGATTACGCCTGATACTGGGTGGGAAAGTTGGGTGATGTCTCATTGTCCGGTATGTCAGGCGTTGGTTATGCTGGAGAATAGCAGGAGAGCTGAGGCGGTTGCTTGAGTTAGAAAGTACTTGGTAGCGGCCTCGACGGCTCGTGGATGGTGTGATTTTGAGATTAGTGGGAGGATAGCAAGTGTATTAATTTCAAGCCCTGCTCAGGCTATGATTCAGTGGTTACTTGAGATTGTGATGGTTGTTCCTAGTATCAGGCTGATGATGAAGATTAGTTTTGCTTGGGGGTTCATTAGCAGGGGAAGGAGTTGAACCATCATTTTCGGGGTATGGGCCCGATAGCTTGTTTAGCTGACCCTACTAGGAAGTAATATAAGGGGAGTATGGAGGGCTTTGATCCCTCTAGTGCGGGTTCGACTCCTGCCTTTCTAAGTGCCAGGAAATGAGAGGGCTGGTATACCTCTATGTTCACTTTATCATAGTGACCCTTAGTGTTCAGGCACATTTCCTGGGGCCTCATATAGGGAGGTAGGCCCGCGTAGCAAATTGGTATGCTGGTGTGTCAGAGGCATAGGGCAAGTGTGAGTGGTAGGAAGTTTTTTCATAATAGGTGCATTAGTTGGTCGTATCGGAATCGAGGGTAGGAGGCACGAATCCATAGGAACCCTGCTGATAGGAGCAGTACCTTTGTGGCTAGTACGACGGGGAATAGCTCTTGAGGGGGGTTTAGGAAGCTTGGGTTGAAGAATAGGATGGTAGTTAGGGTGTTTATAAGTATGATGTTGGCGTATTCGGCTAGGAAGAACAGGGCGAAGGGGCCTGCCGCATATTCTACGTTGAATCCGGAGACTAATTCGGATTCTCCTTCTGTTAGGTCGAAGGGGGCACGATTGGTCTCGGCGAGTGTGGAGACGTATCACATTATAGCGAGAGGTCAGCAGGAGAAGATGAGGTATAGGGGTTCTTGGGTGACTGCGAGGGTGTTGAGTGTATAGTTGCCGCTAAGGACTACAACGGATAGGAGAATGAGGGCTAAGGTTACTTCGTAGGAGATTGTCTGAGCTACTGCTCGGAGGGCTCCAATTAGAGCGTATTTTGAATTGGAGGCTCAGCCTGATCATAGGATGGAGTATACTGCCAGGCTTGACATGGCTAGGAGGAAGAGCAGGCCTAGGTTGAGATCTGCTAGGGAGAAGGGCAGGGGTAGTGGGGTTCAGATTGAGATCGCTAGAAGTAGGGCTAGGATTGGGGTTGCAATGAACAGGATTGGAGAGGATGTTGATGGTCGAATGGGCTCTTTGATAAATAGTTTTACTCCATCTGCTAGAGGTTGTAGGAGGCCAAAAGGGCCAACGATGTTTGGTCCTTTTCGGCTTTGTATGTAGCTTAAAATTTTGCGTTCTACCAGGGTGAGGAAGGCTACTGCGATTAGGATCGGGATAGCGTAGGAGAGGGCTATGATGAGGTTGATTAGTAGGGGGTAGTTAGTCATTGGTTATTTGGTTTGGAGCTAGGGAGAGGATTTGAACCTCTGATTTAAAGGACTTAAGCCTTTTGCATTTTCCGAGCTCTGCCACGCTAGCTGGTCCTTTTCTTGGACGTGGTGTGGAGTGATAGCCTTTTGTAATTTAGTTGGTTTCATTACTTAAGGCGAAGGCTTGCTTGTGGTATTGGCCTCACTTTTCCTATCCTTTCGTACTGGGAAGAGTTCATCATAGATAGAAACCGACCTGGATTGCTCCGGTCTGAACTCAGATCACGTAGGACTGTTAATCGTTGAACAAACGAACCCTTGGCAGCTGCTGCACCACCAGGATGTCCTGATCCAACATCGAGGTCGTAAACCTCCTCGTCGATATGGACTCTCGGAGGAGATTGCGCTGTTATCCCTGGGGTAGCTTGGTCCATTGATCAATTATATTGGGTCTGGGTGCTATTAGCACGTTGAGGGGTTGCTCTCAGTCTAGAGGGATGGTCTAATTTTTGGAGGTTTTGTTTTGCTCCAAGGTCGCCCCAACCGAAAAACGCAGACCAGTGGCTTAAGTGTCAGTGAACCCGGTGGGTGTGTATGTGTTTTAAGGTGGTTGCTGGTTTTGAAGTTCCACAGGGTCTTCTCGTCTTATGTGTTTATCCCTGCTTTTGTACAGGGAGATCAATTTCACCGATTGCCTGTAAGAGACAGTTAAGACCTCGTTTAGCCATTCATACTAGTCTCGATTTATGGGACAATTGATTGCGCTACCTTCGCACGGTTAGGATACCGCGGCCGTTGAACGTGAGTCACCGGGCAGGCATCACCTTCAATACTTGTTTGTGGTTTGCTGAAGGCTATGTTTTTGGTAAACAGTCGGGCCTTGACGGGTTTGCCTAGTTCCTTTTACAGGTTTTAATCTTTCTTAATGGACGCTCCTCTGTCGGGTTAACAAGATGTTTAATACTCTGCTTGTTTGATTTGTCGTATATTGGTGTTTTGTTAATAATGTACGGATGTAAGCTTGCGTCGTAGAGGGCGGGACCCTGGTTACTCATTCTAGCATTAATTCTCCTATCTAAATATAGGTTAGCCTGTTAATGATGAGGGAGTCGTATGGTTCTTATATTTTTGTATGGTAGAGCTTTAACGCACTCTTTGTTGATGGCTGCTTGAGGGCCCACAGTATGGTATGGAAATTGGTACTTATCCGCTCGTAGAGATTGTATTCTTTTTTAAAGGAGCTGTCCCTCCTTTAAATAGCCCTTAATTCGCTTCATTAGGGTTCGTGGGTTTCCTTGGAGAAGAATTAAGAGTGAACTAAGATTCGTTTCACAGGCAACCAGCTATCACCCAGCTCGGTTGGCTTTTCACCACTACTAACAAGTCATCCCACTCTTTTGCCACAGAGACGGGTTCGCTCAATAATAGCTGCTCGTAAGTAGCTCGCTTGGGTTTCGGGGTGGCAAACTTAAATTCATTTTGCTTGGTTTTTCTTGCTAGACCATGATGCAAAAGGTACAAGGGTTGATCTTTGCTGTTTTTAGCTTAGGTTTCATTGCTATTTCATCTTTCCCTTACGGTACGTAGTCTCTATCGCTCCAATGGTGTCTTTTCTATCGCCTATACTAGGACTAGTAAATGCTTTAGTTGGGTGTGAGGGAGTAGCTTTGTTATTCCAGGTCATGTCGATTGGGCTAGAGTTTGGCATCAAGACGATCTGATGTTAGCAGACATTTTTCAGGTGTAAGCTGAATGCTTTTGTTTAAGCTACGTCTTGGTATCCTAAGTGCACCTTCCGGTACACTTACCTTGTTACGACTTACCTCCTCTTCGGCTGAATAGCTTATTAATTTATGGGGGTAGGGGGCGCTTGTGAGGAGGGTGACGGGCGGTATGTACGTGTCCCAGGGCCGGCTTAAAGAGGGCTCGATTGTCCCACTTTACTGCTAAATCCGCCTTCCAGGGGTTATTTCATACCCCTTTGCCGTATGTTCTAGCTTAGAAAATGTAGCCCATTGCTCCCATTCCATAGGCTATACCTTGACCTGTCTTACTAGCGTGGTGGGGCTATTGCGCTCACTGTTGGACTTTCAGGGGAGGTGAGCTGGCGACGGCGGTATGTAGGCTGTTATTGGCAAGGAATGGTCAGGTATATCGTGGATCATCGATTACAGAACAGGCTCCTCTAGGTGGGTTTGGGGCACCGCCAGGTCCTTAGAGTTTTAAGCGTTGGTGCTCGTAGTTCTCGGGCGGATGCTTTAGTAGGGGTAAGCATCAAGATTTAGGGCCAGGCATAGTGGGGTATCTAATCCCAGTTTGGGTCCTGGCTTTCGTGGAGTTCAATTAATCGTTATTCTAAGACCTTCTTTAAGGAGGTGGCCTTATTGGCATCTTGGGCTTGTGACAACTCAGTTGCTTTTTAGTCTTAGTTACTTGGATAGCATGTGACCACGCTTTACGCCGTTATAATGTTAATTTGGGTCTCCTGTATGACCGCGGTGGCTGGCACAGGATTTACCAACCCTGTATTGCTATGGCTAAGTCAAGTTTACACTCATTGCTTAATACTAACTACTGCTGAATACCCGTGGGGGTGTGGCAATTGCAAGGCGTCTTGGGCTACGGTTGTGGTGAGCCTGATGCCCGCTCCTATCTACCTAGTTAAGGTGTCCAGGGCATCTACACTGGAGCGCGGATACTTGCATGTATATGCCTAGCAAAAACTAACAGTAAGGTTGGGACTAAGTCTTTTGTCCTTGGGTGTGTGTGGCAGCCATCTTGACATCTTCAGTGTCATGCTTTCTATAAGCTACAAGAAC